AGATGAACTCTGCCGGGTTGAACCCACACGTAAAAATGACATTGCCATAAATGGATAAGGTAATATTTCCATTTACTCATCAAGAGAGGCGTACCTTTTGAGCCCAAAAAGGCTTTTCCTTGATACCTAACATAATGAATAAAAGGATCCTTGAACAACCCTAGCTTGGTTTGAATAGAACAGACTTCTACAAGAGGTTTTTTTATTTTTCCATAGAAGTGGATTCGCTCAAAAAAGAGTCCAAAAGATGTTGATCGTAAATAAAACGACTGGTTACGAAGAAAACTTAGGATGGATTCGGATTCACATACATGAGAATTATAGAGGAACAAGAAGCATTTTTGATTCTTTTTTAAAAAAATGGAAATGGATTTCTTTAGTGTAATAAGGCTGTTCCAATTATCATACTTGTAAAGAAAGAAGCGCCCTAAATGTAACGAAGAAGCATCTTTCACCCAGTAGCGTAGGGTTTGCACCAATATTTCGAGATGGATGGGAGGGGTTATTTCTATATCTGACACATAAGTTAAATGTACCAATTGATCTTCTAAAAAAGGAAATAGGGAATGAATTGAGCGTAAATTCTGAAATTTTACTATTTGTTTCCTTTCGCAAAAAGATTCTAGTCGTAGGGAAAAGAAAATTTCTATAATTACTGAAAAACCCTCTGATAGCATTTGAGAATACAAATTCTTATTGTGTCCCAAAAATTCATTTTGGTTAGAACCATTAGTATTAGTAAAAAGAGCAAAATGGTTCTGTTGATCCATTCGATTAATTAAACGTTTAAGAAGTAGAAAACTAAATTTTTTGTCATAATCCACATTTTCCAACAAAATGGACCTCTGATCATGAGCAAATGTAGAAATAGACTCTTGAAAGATAAGCGGATATAGGAAGTCATGTTGACGAGACTTATCGAGGTCTAAATATCCTTTAACTTCCTCCATTTAAATTTAAAATGGAAATTCGATTGGAATAAAAGATAATGGATTTCGTGGATTATCAAATGATACATAGTGCGATACAGTCAAAACAAGGTATTCGAGGAATATAAAGAATAAACACCTCGGAGATAAGTAAACTCATCAACGGACTCTCTATCCTCTCTTTTCCATATAAATAATTTATTAGATTCATTATAGGATAAGAAGGCGGTTAGAAATCCTTTATTTTTTCAACTTAATCGCTCTTTTGATTTTGGAAAATGGATATTTATCAATATACAGCTTCTTTTACACAGTCATCTCCCCTCTAAAATGGAGAATAGTTAGGATTCTTTTTTAATGGATAATCCATTCATGGGCGAAGCCTTTCCCGTAGCGGGCACTAATATATTTTTAACATATAATTAGATCGGTTAGTCATTCAAATTACGAACACAAGCACGTGGCTTTTTGTTTCCCTACAATTGGAGCCAAAGGGCTCTATCCATTTATTCACCTGACCCAACTTTCAATTCATTTTTTTTGCTCCAAGAAGTCAAATCAGTACCAAGCTTTTACGAATGAAACAGTTTTAGAATTCTCTATTGATACGACATGCTATTTTTTCCAGTCATTCCCATTTAGGATCAGTCGTGGTCGTACAAACTCTACCGACGGTATGGACGAATCCCTTGCTTCATCCAGATATGTAAAAGATCCTAGTCGCACTTAAAAGCCGAGTACTCTACCGTTGAGTTAGCAACCCCAAGCCAAAAAAGTCTATAAATCCAGTCAAAACCAAACTAAAGATTGCATGACATAATCAAAACATTGAACTAAAAACTAATAAAAAATGAAGGAAAGAAAAACCAAAATCTATGGAACGAAGATAAATGGGTGCTTTTCTTTTTATCCACGATCTAATTATATTTGTTCGATAGACTGTTGTCAAGATAAATGTTGAGAAAAAAATACAATACAAAAGCGACAAGAAATTCCATTTTAATCGAAATTACTAAGAAAAAAAGAAGGACTTGTGTTGGATTGGCACTACATGGATTATCTACATAGATAGATAGATAAAAACTAAATGGAACTAGCAAATAGGAAAAATATATATATATATAAATATATTGGAATTAATTAATCAATAGAAGTTGACAAATCAAATTTTATCTCGTCCTTTAGAACTCCAAAGAAAACCATCCAATTAAAAGGAATATCAGAATTTGTAGATCCAAGTTCTTGAGCTATTCTATTCATTTGAAGATTTTCACAATACCAATACAAGGTATTTTCGTTCTTATCATGTGGTTTTAGAGGAAGAATAAAAATGGGTTCTGATTAGAGTAAGAAAGAGAATAGTAAAGGAAAGGTATAAAAATTTAGATTAGATCCGAGTCATACCCACACTCTTTTTTTTATTTCTTTAATTTCGATTGATTAAGAAAAAGTTCCCTAAAAACATCTGCCTTCTTTGAAATATCATGAACAGTTCCTGTCGGTTTAGCCCCCTTTTCAAGGAAATAGAGAATAGCCGGAACATTTAAATTGGTTTGATTCCTTATCGGATCATAAAAACCCACTTTACGAAGATCTCTGCCTTCTCTTCGGGTTCGAACATCAATTGCAACAATTCGATAAACGGCTCATTGGGATAGATGGAATACCCCCCCCCAGAACCGTATAAGAAGTTTTCCCCTCGTACGGCTCAAGAAAAAATGATTCGAAATTCTATAATTTAAATGCCAAGTAGAAGTAGATCCCTAAAATAATTAAATAAATAGAATAAAAATAAAGCCCTTTCTTGTTTTCAAAAAAACAAAAAAGGCATTCGTACTCATAACTCAAGTTAGATAACTCTCAAATAGTTTAAAGAATGGCCTGAGGCATTTCCGTTATTGAGTGGTCTCTAACCTCTTTCTGTCTCGTTTAGAAGTTTTTTATTCTTCTCTAGTTATTAAGACAATTGAAAAAAGTCTTTCCTTGTTCCAACATGTTTTAGCTTTACTTTGAATCCGTGGGTTTAGACATTACTTCGGTGATCCTTAATCATTTCAAAATGGCAGCAACATACCCCTTTTTATGATTTCTTATATCAAAGAATCATTCAAATGCTTGATTCCCGCTTTATACACTTTTGATCAAAAGAGTTTTACCAATTCGAAAAACGGGTTTGAAACGTGTTCGAATTCGATCCTTTCGATTTATATCTTGAATATACACTTACGAAGTTGTTCCAACTTATTCATTGACACTCACCCTAGATTCTTGCCCCTGAGAAATCAATCAATACTTTATACTCGAGCTCCATCATATTATGGACTATTTGAATTACAATTGAGAGTAATAGAACAGAACAAAAGATGTCGAGCCAAGGGCACCTTCATTGCGATCTAAAATGACGGATGTAAGAATCCACAACTGATCATGTGCTTCAAGTCGCACGTTGCTTTCTACCACATCGTTTCAAACGAAGTTTTACCATAACATCCTATAGTTTAGAAATGGAATCATGAGTAGTCATTGGTTTGGTCAGTACTCCGGATATAGTAATCTATTTTATGTGTATATGGGTAGCGAAATTCTTTTCTAAGGAAGTACTCACAAAGAATTCACCTTAAATCCCCTATTTGAATTCCAAATTTGATTGTATAATAAAGTATTATTATTTTTTTTTTTTTATATTTAAGTTATAGAAGAATAGAATGATATAATAAAAATACAATAAAAATAACATGAATCAAGGAGTTCGTTTTAATGAATCCACCTCGTCGAGTACCGAGAACTCACAGGAAATCATGGAAAATATTGAAAACACATTTATTTCCTACTTCAACATCATTATTTGAATACAATACATGTTTTCAGCCTATCCTAAGATAGAAAAATCCATTAATTCAACCATCGATAGGTTAAGGAAAATAGCTAAGTAAAAACAAAATTCCAGGTTTTTTTTTTATGAAGTGGATAAAAAGAGTGATATCTGTGGAAAATTTTTCTTCCTTATTGCTTTATCTGATTACAGAACTAGGAATCGAATGAGTAAAGGATTTCCGTATCTATTCGCTAAGTTAAACAACTGTCAACTTAATTCTTAATTCTGGATTAACTATTTCAATTAAAAGGATCATAAATATTTGTCACAAAAAGAAAAACACTGTTGTTACTTAAATAGAACAATACATTGAAGTCCCCACTTGAAAGTAAATTTTCTGTAATCTTTTCCATAAAGTGACTAGAATAGACGAATCGCCTCCTCTCAAAATTGTTAGCTAGATTTACAATTATTAATTCATTTTTTGAATTAGAGCAAAAATGGAAATACCTAAAAAAGGGGGTTCAAACAAAAAAGCATCTGTTACGTATGTAATTTACTTGATCTTTTATTAATGAGGTTTGTAGAACAGATAAAGTTATTAAAATGGATACTTTTCGTTAGGGAGATGATGAAGCATAAATAAAAAGCAGGCCTTTTTCCGAGATACACTAGGTGAGCTAGGATAAGTATAAAAAAAGGATTCGGATTAAGCTCTTGTTCCTAATTTTTATTTTATCCCACTAAAGTTTTGTCTGAAGAGACTTAATACCCTCGATTGAATTCACTTACTACCAAGACTTTTGTTTAGAATTGAAAACGTCTTACTAAATTAATCGATATATCCCTTTACTTTAAATTAAATAAAAGGCAGGTACAGTTTTTCTAAGTACTTACCTTCAGTATGAATATGAAAGAGCATGTGCCGCCGATGAAAGGGCTGTACAACTTCTTTTTTTATTCCAACTAGTGTGGTTTATGTTAGTTATACTGAATATAAAAATATATCTGTCATTTGAACTTAATTAAGTTTCTAAAAAAGACATGGTTCAGAAAAAAATTCGTATTAGTAATTTTTAGTAATTTAAAGTAGAAAGAAGAATCAAATTCTATCCAATAGGCTATTACTCTGTTATTGTAAATAAACGAGGGTTTTCAAAAAAAAAAGCGTTCTTTAGTCGCATATAATCCATATCCTCTGGGACGGAAGGATTCGAACCTCCGCATAGCGGGACCAAAACCCGTTGCCTTACCACTTGGCCACGCCCCACTTCTTATATTCTTCACTAATAAACACTAGTGTTAGTAGTGGTTGTTCGTCAATTCCAGCCAAAATTTCTATGGAATAGATAATTTTAAACACGTGTCGATATAGAATTATATAAAAATGGATTGATCATTACATATAATTTAATTAAGATATAGGATATTGTATGAAATTCGAATTTCTTCTATTTTGAATTGAAAATAGAAGGGTTTTTGATTGGGTAAATTCAAAGAAAAAGAAGAGTTTTTGAGTCTATTTTACTTTTTTACTTTCTTCATTTTCTCTTATATCAATAACTCAATCAAAAAGCAATTATCTCCAAGAACAAAAAACTTTTGTTATGCTTAATATCTTCAGTTTGAGCGGTATCTGTCTTAATTCTGACCTTTATTCGATTCATGTTTTATTTGCCAAATTACCTGAGGCCTACGCCTTTTTAAATCCAATTGTAGATCTTATGCCAGTTATACCTCTGCTATTTTTTCTCTTAGCCTTTGTTTGGCAAGCTGCTGTAAGCTTTCGCTGAGATATTTAATATAATAATAATACTGTTCTAGAAAAATGCATCCTTTATTCGATAAAAAATATTAACAATGGATAATTGATAAGATCAGATAGGGCTGAGCTCTTGGTGCAAATGAAACCAGTTGCCCTAAATCTGGATCACCCCATTTCTGCATTCTGACGCTTTTCCGGTGAAAAACTCTAGTGGGTTACCCACCAATTAACTATTTTGGTTTTGGATATTAATATTAAAGAGACTTTTGATAATGAAAGAGTCTTCTTCCAAATATTACAACTGAATTTCTGAAAATTCATTTTTTTTGAAGCAACTTCATTTCTTAGTATCTAAATAGTTAGAATATGGGGTATAAAAATGACGAATCTATTCTCTTTTTTACAAAAAAAATGATATTGGAGATTGTGTAATGCTTACTCTCAAACTCTTCGTTTACACAGTAGTTATATTCTTTGTTTCTCTCTTCATCTTCGGATTCCTATCTAATGATCCAGGACGTAATCCTGGACGAGAAGAATAAAAAAATAGGAGAAGACTTTTTTGTTTCTTTTGCTTTATTTTAAAATTTCCTTACCATTTTTTCAATTTACTCCTTTAACTAGGAATTTTTCTAGAAAAGAAAATAAAAAAGATTTCCTTTCCGATAAATATTAAAGAAAACAAATTCAACGGAAACGGAAAGAGAGGGATTCGAACCCTCGGTACGAATAGCTCGTACAACGGATTAGCAATCCGACGCTTTAGTCCACTCAGCCATCTCTCCAGTTGAAAAAGAATAAGTACTATGTTACATTACTTAACATGTATAAGGTAAGGATTGAAAAGAATATTTCTTCTTTATTTTTCCTTTATTCTTTTATTATATAGATCTAAAATATGGATCTAAAGACGGTTAAACTACAATCCCATTATTTTTTTTTTTTGATAAAATAAGAGTAAGGGCTTTTTCATTCCCACGGCCTGGCCGGGTTAGTACCTAGCCGGGCCTTTTCAAAATACTTTAGTTGAAAAGGTACTATGTTTTTTTTTACTAGATTACTAGATATAGTTGGAACTAATTCCTAAAACTATACGTAAAAAAAAGGATAATTAAAAAGATCCTCTCCTTTTTGTTTGAGAACTTCTTTACTTGAAAAAAGGGGGGTTCCATTTTGAATTCTTCCATTAGTTATTTTTATATTATAATTATAACTGACGTTATTTTATCGAACCCTAATCGGTCCAAAACCCTTCAGCAAAAAAGATAGAATAGGTTATTTAAATCATCCCTTTTAGTAATAATTAGAGTCACCTGACAAAAGGCATCAACACTCTAAGTTTCAGGATTTTTGCTGATACCGCCACAATTCTTTTTTGTTCGACAAAAACCCATTTCTATATAATAATGACATTGTAGCGGGTATAGTTTAGTGGTAAAAGTGAGATTCGTTCTATGAATCCCCTAATAGTTAAGGGGTCCTTCGGTTTTCTTTGTATTCCGAACAAAAACTTCATTTCTTAAAAAGGATTTAACCCTTTACCTCGCAATGACAAATTCGAGGACAAATCCACATTCTCGTGATTTTTATCCAAATAAAAATTCAAAATTTGAAAATTGGATTCTGAAATTACGAAACAGAATTCTTATTGAATTGGATCAATACTTCCAATTGAATGAGTATGAATCCATGGATAAGGAAAGTAAAAAAAAATTCTAATCGTAACTAAATCTTCTATTTTTTATTTGTCGAGGGAAAATTGAAGTAAAATAGCTATAAAATGATGACTTTGGTTTACTATAGACATCAACATATTTTTTTAGCTCGGTAGAAAAAAAAAAAAGACTTTTCCTCAGGATTCTCTCCACTAGAAATAGAGAACGAAGTAACTAGAAAGATTTTTCCAATCTTCCTCTTATAGAGGGATCATCTATAAAGCGAGCCACCTTGAATGGATTCAAGATAGAAAAGCTGACATAGATGTTATGGGT